TCTTCTTGTGCCTTTGAATCCGGAAGTGCCGGCGGAGGCCCAAGATACCACCCGACCTCGCACATCTGTAACAGTTACAATAGTATTGTTGAAACTCGCTTGAACATGAATAACTCCTTTTGGTATTCTACGTCCATTCTTACGAGCACTAAGGCGTCCATTCTTACGAGAACCAAGTCTTGGTATAGGTTTTGTCATATTTTATCATCTCATAAATATGAGTCAGAAATATACAGAAAGATACGGAGATATCCATTTCATGTTAAATCCTTTCTTTTTACACGGATCCTTCCTTTACTTTAGAAAAGAAAGTTTTTTAAAAAGATTATCCTTGTCTCTGTTTATGTCTCGGATTGTAACAAATCACTATAATTCGCCCGCGCCTACGGATCAGTCGACACTTTTCACAAATCTTACGAACAGAAGCTCTTATTTTCATATTTCTCATTCCTTACCCTAATTCAATTCTGAATTTACTACTTGGAAGAAAATAAATTTCTTAATTTTGTTAACTTCGAATTGTATCTCGACAAACGGAATTTTTTTTTTTTTAATAACTACTCGTTCGAATCTTTGTTGTGAAGTCTATAAATTATACGCCCTTTGCTTTGGTTGAATCATAACGACTTACTTCGATTTTTACTCTAGCTCCTGGTAGTATTCGTATAAGACTGCGTCGGATTTTCCCTGAAACATAACTTAGAATTAGATCCTCATTATCTAAACGTACCCGGAACACGCCGTTGGGAAGTGATTCGGTTATTAAACCCTCATGAATCCATTTTTGTTCTTTTTCTTTCATTCCAGGCAACCCCCTTGAAGTATCAACTAATGGAGGAAGGGTTATATAACTCGCTTTTCCTCTCTATTTCACGAATAAAATGGAAGTTCGAGATAAGATTAGTATACCAGAAGGGGAGAATCACCATATATAACACAAAATTTCTCCCCCAATTCGTTCTAGTCGAGCTTCTCGATCTGTCATTATACCGCGAGAAGTGGAAAGAATTACAATCCCCATCCCGCCTAAAATCTTAGGAATGCGTTGATAGTTGGAATAAATTCGTAGACCAGGTCGGCTGATACGCTTTAAAATGGTTCTATATATTCCTTTCCTAGTCCTTCTATGGATCAGGGTTGAAACCAAGAAATATTTGTTATTTTCCTGATGTTTTCGAACGTTTTTAATAAAACCTTCTCGTAGAAGTATTTTTACAATGTTTTCGGTGATATTAGTAGATGCTATTCGAACTGTTCCTTTTTTTTCCATGTCAGCATTTCTTATAGCAGTTATTATATCGGCAATAGTATCTTTACCCATGACGAACTATAATTATTGTTACCCCTAATTTTGATATAATCAACATGTTTTTTCTTTGTTTTATTTTGATTTTTTATTGAATTATTATATTACATTATTAATATTATTATATTACAAAGTATATGCGTGAAACACAATCTACTGGTTCAGATATCCTACTATGGTCTAATCCACTAGTATATTTATAATACCTCGGGGGCTAATGAAACTATTTTAGTAAAATTCAACTGTCTCAATTCCCGGGCGATCGCGCCAAAAACTCGAGTTCCTTTTGGATTTCCTTCTTGATCAATAACAACCGCGGCATTGTCGTCATATCGTATTATCATACCGGTGTCACGTTTAAGTTCTTTACATGTACGCACAATTACAGCTCTAATTACTTCTGATCTTTCTAGAGGCATATTGGGTACTGCTTCTTTAATTACAGCAACAATCACGTCACCAATATGAGCATATCGGTGATTGCCAGCGCCTATGATTCGAATACACATCAATTTTCGAGCCCCGCTGTTATCTGCTACATTCAAAAGGGTCTGAGGTTGAATCATATCATTTTTTTTTATCTGTTATTTCAATGCAAAGGATGAAGGAAAAAAGAAATATTGTCTGTCCATAAATATAAACCCGTGGTTTTGTCCTTAATATACTTTTTTGATTTCTATATCCCTATCTTGCAATAACGAATTGAGTTTTTATAGGCATCTTGCACGCAGCTATTTTAATAGCTGCTCTAGCTATAGTTTCTGATACTCCGCCCATTTCATAAAGTATTCGACCCGGTTTAACAACGGATACCCAATATTCAGGCGATCCCTTACCTGAACCCATACGCGTTTCTGTAGGTCTTACTGTAACAGGTTTGTCGGGAAATATACGTACCCATATTTTTCCACCCCGACGGGCATATCGTGTTATTGCTCTTCGTCCTGCTTCTATTTGTCTAGCCGTGATCCAAGTGGGTTCAAGTGCCTGAAGAGCGTATTTGCCGAAACATATATGATTGCCTCGACAAGATATTCCCTTCATTCTTCCTCTATGTTGTTTACGAAATCTGGTTCTTTTGGGGTTATAGTTGATGGTTGTTTCTTAATTCCATCTCTACTGCAGAACCGGACATGAGAGTTTCTTCTCATCCAGCTCCTCGCGAATGAAATGATTCCAATTCAATAATATTACGGATACATATGTCTTTAATAAATGGATACATTTATGTAATCTAATGTAATGGGATTTATTGAGGTTATCTAGTAAGCTATATATAGAAGATATACAGATGGGCGTGTATATTTATTTTATATAGATAATGCTTCCTCTTTTTTTATAACATAACGAATTACTCCTATCGAATCGGGCTAAAATATTGTAATCCAATAAAAAAAAAAGGTTTCGCGGGCGAATATTGACTCTTTCATTCGGGAGGTCAATCCACGACCTTTCCGAAAAAATAAATTTGTTCTTGGCGTGTTCCGCCATCCTACCCAATGAATTGAATTATTAGGATTCCTTTTCAATAGAATCCTATGTATTCATGGGTTCTGTCGTTCCAATAGCTTCTCCATTAATGGTTAGGCCTGACCGCTGCAATGGAGCCCCCGACGAAACTCGTTCCCGAGTTAATCTCCTCAGTTTTGATTAACCCAAGGCTCTTTTGTCAGTATTGATGCTTTATCACACTGCCGTTTTTGATTTTTGAAATGATTCATAGACCATACATACGTATTGGAATCATATATCATTGATATTTTTGTTCTTTACTTTCTATCATCTTTCCATTTATCCACATCCCTTTATTTTTGCTTTACAACCGATAATCAGATTTATATTTCTTTTTTATGAAAAAAATTGCAGTTGCTACAACTATATGATTGATCCAGTCATATAGTGACTGTTTCTTGGAATCTCGACAATACGAAGCAATAAGTTGGTTATTAGTTTATATGGTTACTAAGTTATATAGTAGAGTTCAGCCTTTTTTTTTTTGAACCTCAACGAAACTATAAACTCTAAAGAAAAACTAACGAGTCACACACTAAGCATAGCAATTATACTAAATGGTCAATCGAATTTGAATTTTTATTCAGCCTTATAGAATTAGAATTGTTCATTTTTTTTTTTAGAAAAAGAATGAAACAGTTTGTCGTTTTTTGTTTTATTGCCGGCCACAATGGCAAGAGAAATAAGAGTCCATTATTTGTCGTCCACAAATATCCAAATTTTGATACCTAATACCCCATAGATAGTTCGAGTTGTATAAGAACAATAATCAATTTTAGCGCGAATTGTTTGTAGGGGAACCCTACCCTCTCTGACCCATTCAACACGTGCAATTTCTTTTCCGTCGATACGCCCTGCAATTTGCACTTGAATTCCTTTTGTATCTGTTTGTTCAGCCAATTCAATGGCTTTTTTCATTGCCTTTCGAAACGAAACTCTATTTTTTAATTGTAAGGCTATATATTCCGCAAGAATATTAGGGTGTCCGTAAGGTTTTTCAATTCTTGTGATAGCAATGTTGAGTCTTCGGTTCACGGAGTGAAACTCTTTTTGTACATTCATCTGTAATTCTTCGATTCCTCGTGTTCGGCCCTCTATTAATAAATTTGGGAATCCAATATAGATTATTACTTGGATCAAATCAATTCTTTTTTGAATTACTATATGTGCAATTCCTTCAAAACCCGAGGATGCTCTCTTATTTTTTTGTACATAGTTCTTGATACAATTCCGTATTTTTTCATCTTCCTGTAGACCTGCAGAAAAATTTTTTGGTTGTGCGAACCAAAAGGAATGATGACTTTTGGTTGTACCAAGTCTGAAACCAAGTGGATTTATTTTTTGTCCCATATTTTTCTATTATATTTATATTATCTTTCGATCCATATTTTTTTATTGAAAGATGAATCTAAAAATAATTTAATTTAGATTTATCCTTCAATACAATTGTTATATGACAACTAGGCCTTTTTATCGGATAACTACGCCCCCGAGCCCGCGGTCTTAACTTTTTTACAATAGTACCCCCATTGACCTCAGCTTTACTAATGAATGAATCAGCTTCGTTCAAGCCCATGTTATGACGAGCATTTGCTGCTGCAGAAAAAATCAATTTCAAAATAGGATAAGATGCTCGATAAGGCATGAGTTCCAGTATCATAAGTGTTTCCTCGTACGAACGTCCACGAATCTGATCAATAATTCTTCGTGCTTTGAAAACAGACATACGTATATGTTGAGCTAAAACTTTGACTTCTGTACTTGAACGTAAGTTATTTCTCTTTATCATAAGGTTATCCCCCAATTCATCTTGCTTGAATTTTTATGTTATAAAAATTTTTTATAATTTATTTATATATGAAGATTATCAAAATTAACGACGAGATTTATTATCGCTTTTCGCATGTCTTGCAAAAGTTAGAGTAGGTGCGAATTCTCCCAATTTATGACCCACCATACGATCTGTTATATAAATGGGTAAATGCTCTTTTCCATTATGAACGGCAATTGTATGGCCGATCATTGTGGGTATAATAGTGGATGCCCTAGACCAAGTTACTATTATTTTTTTCTCTTCCCTCATGTTGAGTTTTTCCATTTTTATCGATAAATGATTAGCTACAAAAGGATTTTTTTTTAGTGAACGTGTCACGGCGTATTACTCCCTTTTTTTTTTTTACATAATGAAAATGGGTATTCTATGCCCAATATCTCGATCTAAGTATGGAGGTAAGAATAAATACAATAATGATATGAATGGAAAAAGAAAATAGAGAAAATCCTTTAGCTAGATAAGGGGCGGATGTAGCCAAGTGGATCAAGGCAGTGGATTGTGAATCCACCATGCGCGGGTTCAATTCCCGTCGTTCGCCCATCACATTATTTCAAATTCCAAAAATTCGATTTTCAATATTCCTATTTACGGCGACGAAGAATAAAACTATCACTATATTTTTTCCTTTTCCTACTTCTTCTTCCAAGCGCAGGATAACCCCAAGGGGTTGTGGGTTTTTTTCTACCAATTGGGGCTCTTCCTTCACCGCCCCCATGGGGATGGTCTACAGGGTTCATAACTACTCCTCTTACTACAGGACGCTTACCTAGCCAACACTTAGATCCGGCTCTACCCAAACTTTTTTGGTTCACCCCAACATTACCCACTTGTCCGACTGTTGCTAAGCAGTTTTTGGATATCAAACGGACTTCCCCAGATGGTAATCTTAATGTGGCCGATTTACCCTCTTTTGCAATCAGTTTCGCTACAGCACCCGCTGCTCTAGCTAATTGTCCACCCTTTCCAAGTGTGATTTCTATGTTATGTATGGCCGTGCCTAAGGGCATATCGGTTGAAGTAGATTCTTTTTTTTTTTTTCTCAATAAAACCCCTTCCCAAACTGTACAAGCTTCTTCCAAAGCATACGGCTTTCTAGATGTATATGATGATATCTAGACAGATGGATCTTATATGAATCGTATGATGAAGTACCACGTGAGTGGATATATAGGAATCCAAATCCGCCGAATCACTCATGTTATGATTTTCTACATCCTAGGTCTCCCCGTTCCGTCATCTGGCTTATGTTCTTCATGTAGCATTCAGACCGAATGACTCTATGAAATTACGTCGATACTTCCACATATTACGGGTAACGTAGGAGACATCTCTATTTTTCCCCGGGGGATCTTTATAATTACCACTGCTTAACTTTCAATTCGCCTCTGACCATCAAATTAAATGTGAATAACCCGTCCTCCTCTCTTTGAAACAAGGGGCGCCTCCGGTTCTGTGCGTGCTTCAAACAATTTTGTCTTCTCCATATTACCATATCTCTAGAGTCAATAATTTTCTATGAGGAACTACTGAACTCAATCACTTGCTGCCGTTACTCAACAGTTTTCTGTTGAGGTCTATCCAGTCGAGGTACTCAAATTGGATCAGTGATCGATTTCTAGGTTTCGTCGTAAACCTAATTGGTTACTTCCAATTACGTAAATCAATAGTTCAAACCGCACTCAAAGGTAGGGCATTTCCCATTGATATAGGAACTTCTGTACCAGAAACAATGGTATCTCCAATTATAGCCCCTCTGGGATGTAAAATATATCTCTTCTCACCATCCCCATAGTGTATGAGACAAATGTATGCATTTCGATTAGGGTCGTATTCTATGGTTACGATTCTACCAGATATGTCTTTTTCATTCCGTCGAAAATCGATTTTACGGTATAGACGCTTATGACCTCCCCCTCTATGCCCCGCGGTAATGATTCCTCTGGCATTACGACCTTTACTACAACGATGCTGTCCATAGATCAAATTATTTCGTGGATTGGATTTTACTTGACTGTCTATGGTTCCATTGCGTGTGCTCGGGGTAGAAGTTTTGTATAAATGTATCGCCGTGTTATTAAGTATTTTGTTTGCTTTAAGTTCTTTTCTCTATAAGAGGTGGAATAGAATAACCCGGTTGAAGCGTAATGATCATACGTTTGTAATGCATTGTATGTCCCATAATAGGTCCCATTCTTCTGCCCTTTCCCGGGAGTCGATGACTATTCATAGCTATTACCTTGACACCAAAGAAGAGTTCGACCCAATGCTTTATTTCTGTCCTAGTTGATCCTGATTCGACATTAGAAGTATATTGATTGTTCCCCAATAACTGGATACTTTTTTCTGTAAATACTGCATATTTGATTCCATCCATAAATCCATTTTCTTCCCTATGAGTTCCAGTATCGATAAGAATTCTAGTTCTTACTGTTCATATGTTATGGTATGAATATACCATACCAATTCGTTATGTATGGATGATGAGATTCCATTGATACAGAGCCAATTCCAATAGACTTATTGAACGTTCCCATTGGCGTGCATCCAGCAGGAATTGAACCTACGAATTTGCCAATTATGAGTTGGGCGCTTTAACCATTCAGCCATGGATGCTTAACAGGGATCATCGTACATCGTGAATAACCAAATTCCAATTGAAATGAAATCTTTAGGAGGAATCAATGAAAGGACATCAATTCAAATCCTGGATCTTCGAATTGAGAGAGATATTGAGAGAGATCAAGAATTCTCACTATTTCTTAGATTCATGGATCAAATTCGATTCAGTGGGATCTTTCACTCACATTTTTTTCCACCAAGAACGTTTTATGAAACTCTTTGACCCCCGAATTTGGAGTATCCTACTTTCACGTGATTCACAGGGTTCAAGAAGCAATCGATATTTCACGATCAAAGGTGTAGTACTGCTTGTAGTAGCGGTCCTTATATCTCGTATTAACAATCGAAAGATGGCTGAAAGAAAAAATCTCTATTTGATGGGGCTTCTTCCTATACCTATGAATTCCATTGGACCCAGAAATGGGACATTGGAAGAATCTTTTCGGTCTTCCAATATCAATAGGTTGATTGTTTCGCTCCTGTATCTTCAAAAAGGGAAAAACATTTCTGAGAGTTGCTTCATGGATCCGCAAGAGAGTACTTGGGTTCTCCCAATAAATAAAAAGTCTATCATGCCTGAATCTAACCGGGGTTCGCGGTGGTGGAGGAACCGGATCGGGAAAAAGAGGGATTCTAGTTGTAAGGTATCTAATGAAACCGTAGCTGGAATTGAGATCTCATTCAAAGAGAAAGATAGCAAATATCTGGAGTTTCTTTTTTTATCCTATACGTATACGGATGATGCGACCCGCAAGGGCCATGATTGGGAATTGTTTGATCGTCTTTCTCCGAGGAAGAAGCGAAACATAATCAACTTGAATTCGGGACAGCTATTCGAAGTCTTAGGGAAAGACTTGATTTGTTATCTCATGTCTGCCTTTCGTGAAAAAAGACCAATTGAAGGGTGGGGTTTCTTCAAACAACAAGGAGCTGAGGCAACTATTCAATCAAATGATATTGGGTGTGTTTCCCATCTCTTCTCGAGAAACAAGTGGGGTATTTCTTTGCAAAATTGTGCTCAATATCATATGTGGCAATTCCGCCAAGATCTCTTCGTTAGTTGGGGAAAGAATCAGCACGAATCGGATTTTTTGAGGAACGTATCGAGAGAGAATTGGATTTGGTTAGACAATGTGTGGTTGGTAAACAAGGATCGGTTTTTTAGCAAGGTACGGAATGTATTGTCAAATATTCAATATGATTCCACAAGATCCATTTTCGTTCAAGTAACGGATTCTAGCCAATTGAAAAGATCTTCTGATCAATCCAGAGATCATTTCGATTCCATTAGAAATGAGGATCCCGAATATCACACATTGATCGATCAAAGAGAGATTCAGCAACTAAAAGTAAAAGAAAGATCGATTCTTTGGGATCCTTCCTTTCTTCAAACGGAAGGAACAGAGATAGAATCAGATCGATCCCCGAAATGCCTTTTTGGATCTTCCTCAATGTCCCGGCTATTCACGGAAGGTGAGAAGCAGATGAATAATCATCTGCTTCCGGAAGAAATCCAAGATTTTCTTGGGAATCCTACAAGATCAATTCGTTCTTTTTTCTCTGACAGATGGTCAGAACTTCATCTGGGTTCGAATCCTATTGAGAGGTCCACTAGGGATCAGAAATTGTTGAAGAAAAAACAAGATCTTTCTTTTGTTCCTTCCAGGCGATCGGAAAATAAAGAAATGGTTGACATATTCAAGATAATTACGCATTTACAAAATATCGTCTCAATTCATCCTATTTCCTCAGATCTGGGATCTGATATGGTTCCGAAGGATGAACCAGATATGGACAGTTCCAATAAGATTTCATTCTTGAACAAAAATCCATTTTTGGATTTATTTCATCTATTCCATGACCGGAACAAAGGGGGATACACGTTACACCACGATTTTGACTCAGAAGAGAGATTTCAAGAAATGGCAGATCTATTCACTCTATCAATAACCGGGCCGGATCTGGTGTATCATAGGGGATTTGCCTTTTCTATTGATTCCTACGGGTTAGATCAAAAAAAATTCTTGAATACCTTATTCAAGAATTTTTTTTTGATTCTACCTCCTCTTTTTTATGAAGAGAATGAATCCTTTTATCGAAGGATCAGAAAAGAATCGGTCCGGATCTACTGCGGGAATGATTTGGAAGATCCAAAACGAAAAACGGCGGTATTTGCTAGCAACAACATAATGGAGGCAGTCAATCAATATAGATTGATCCGAAATCTGATTCAAATCCAATATAGCACCCGTAGGTACATAAGAAATGTATCGAATCGATTCTTTTTAATGAATAGATCCGATCGCAACCTCGAATATGGAATTCAAAGGGATCAACAAATAGGAAATGATACTCTGAATCATATAACTATAATGAAATATACGATCAACCAACATTTATCGAATTTGAAAAAGAGTCAGAAGAAATGGTTTGATCCTCTTATTTCTCGAACCGAGAGATCCATGAATCGGGATCCTGATGCATATAGATACAAATTGTCCAATGGGAGCAAGAATCTCCAGGAACATTTGGAACATTTAATTTCTGAACAGAAGAACTGTTTTCAAGTAGTGTTCGATCGATTACGTATTAATCAATATTCGATTGATTGGTCCGAGGCTATCGATAAAGAAGATTTGTCTAAGTCACTTCGTTTCTTTTTGTCCAAGTCACTTCTCTTTTTGTCCAAGTCACTTCCCTTTTTGTCCAAGTCACTTCCCTTTTTCTTT